CTCGAACGAGCAATCGAAAAGATTCTGGAGCATCTTCTGGGTTAGATACTCTTCCTCCAATGATTGTAGCACCAAGTACTTCTTGACGAGCTCTAATATGATCAGATTTATAAGTAAGCATCTCTTGTAAAATATGAGCAACACCAAATCCCTCTAAAGCCCAAACTTCCATTTCTCCTACTCGTTGTCCCCCTTGCTTTGCCCTTCCTCTAAGGGGTTGTTGTGTAACAAGTGCGTAATGTCCACTAGAACGTCCATGGATTTTATCATCAACTTGATGAATTAATTTTAAAATATAGGACTTTCCTATTAAGACAGGTTGTTCAAAAGGATTTCCTGTTCTTCCATCAAATATTCTGCTTTTTCCCGGATATTCCGGTTCAAATACCCATGGATTTTTTGTTTGCTTACTGGCTTCATATAATTCAGAAAACACTAGCTTTCTCGAAGCCTCTTGCTCATATCTCTCATCAAAAGATGCTATTCTATAATGTCTTTTTAACAGATCTCCCGCTAACCCGAGCGAACATTCAAATATCTGTCCCACATTCATTCGTGATGGTACTCCTAATGGGTTGAAGACCATATCAACAGGTGTTCCATCTTGCAAATAAGGCATATCTTGTCTAGGCAAAATTTTGGAAATGATACCTTTATTCCCATGTCTTCCAGCTACTTTATCACCTACTTTGATTTCACGTTTCTGTGAAATATATACACGAATCATTTCTAAATTATAACTGGAACCCCCCCTTTTCCGGATCCATCTCACGTCAATAACGCGCCCTCTTCCGCCTATAGGTAATTTTAGAGAAGTTTCTTTTGCAGTGGATACCTGAATTCCGAGAATGGCTCTTAATAATCTATCCTCTGGAGCATACGAGGATTCGTTTGCCGTCTGAGGCCTTAATTTTCCTACTAAAATATCACCTGTTTCTACCCAAGATCCCAGCATCACAACTCCATTTCTGTCTAAATTGCGGAGTAAATGAGCCTCTAGATGTGGTATTTCCCTAGTGATTCTTTCAGGTCCTTGGCTTGTCATATGAGTCTGAATTTCATATTTCCGGATGTGAAAAGAAGTATAAATATCTTCATATACCAAACGTTCGCTAATCAGTACTGCGTCTTCAAAATTGTAACCTTCCCATGGCATATAAGCTACTAATACGTTTTTTCCTAAAGTGAGTTCCCCACCAACTGTAGCCGCACCGTCCGCTAAAATTTGTCCCTTTTTAATGCATTTACCTCGCGAAACCTGAGGTTTTTGATGCATACAAGTATTTTTGTTGGAACGTTGACAGATAACTAATGGAATACTTATAGTAGTGTCTCCGTTACTTGTAGTAGTGTCTCCATTACTTGCAAAAATAATCTTGTGAGGATCAGTATAAATGATTTTTCCCTCGTGTTCGGCTATAGCGGAAACCCCCGAATCTAAAGCCGTTTGACGTTCCAGTCCAGTTCCAACAATGCACCTCTCGGACTGAGAAAGCGGAACTGCTTGGCGCTGCATATTAGAACTCATTAAAGCCCGATTCGCATCATTATGCTCGATAAAAGGAATGAGAGAAGCTCCAATAGAAAAATATTGGAAGGGAAAAATACTTCTAAGATGAATCTGTTCCCATGCAATAGTCAGGAACTCTTGACGGTATCGAGCTGGAACAACCTGTTCTTCCTGAATACTCTGATTCAAGGCCAAAGAATTTCCAGCTGCTATCCTATAATATTCATCTCTATTTGGTGATAAATAAACTATCTGTGCCTCCTTTTTTGATCTTTCAGATATTTCATAAAACGGACTCTTTATGGATCCCCAATGGCCAATCCTCACATGAATGGCTAAGGATCCAATAAGTCCAACATTGATTCCTTCGGACGTATCAATTGGACAAATACGTCCATAGTGGCTAGGATGAATATCTCGTATCCGAAAACTAGCAGTTTTACCCGTCAATCCTCCAGGACCCAAATAACTCAATTTTCGCCCATGAACAATTTGTGTCAATGGATTAGTTCGATCCAAAACTTGAGATAAAGGATGTAGGCCAAAAAACGATTCATAAGTGGTTGTTAATGAAGTTGAAGTTACCAAATTTTGAGGAGTCGGTATCAATTTATGACGAATTGCTCCAGATATAGTTCCTCGAACTGCGTTTTCTAAACGAACAAGAGCCAGTCCAAATTGATCCTGTAACAAGTCCGCTATAGAACGAATACGTTTATTTTTCAAGTGATTCATATCATCAAGTGTACCCATTCCAAATTTCATTCCGATCAAATGATCCACAGCAGCCAATACATCTCGTGGTAACAAAAATGTATTGTTCTGAGGTATATCAAGATTCAGTCTACGGTTCATATTTCGTCGACCAATCCTTCCTAATTCACATCTTTGTTGAAAAAATTTCTTTTGTAATTCCTTACATAAGGACTCAGAAAATATCGGATCCCCGCCTACACAAGCAAATTGTTGATAAAATTCCAAAATAGCACTTTCTTTTGACCCAATCTTTTTTTTCTCCTTATCATTTAGATTAAGGAAAGACAAAAAAATTTCAGGGTAACAAACATTATCCATAATTTCTCTTAGATTCGAACCCATAGCCGACGATAGAACTAGAATAGATATTTTTTGTTTCCTACTCACACGGGCCCATATCCTTGATTTTCTATCAATCTCTAATTCTGATCTCCCCCCCCAATCTGATATTATGGTGCTGGTATAGACAGAAATTCCGTTATGGTCCAATTCTGAACGGTAGTAAATACCAGGACTTTGCAATATTTGATTGATCACAATTCTGTATATTCCATTTACTATAAAGGTTCCCAGGTAATTCATTATTGGAATGTTTCCAATAAAAATGGTTTCTTCTTGCATATCTCTACCGGTTTTCCAAATTAATCCCGCGGGTACATATAATTCAGAAGAATATGTGAGTGATTCATACACAGCATTTCTTTCGTTTATCGAGGGTTCCACCAATTGATATCTTTCTACAAATAATTTAAATTCAATTTCTTGATCTGTGTCTTCAATTTTCGGAAACTTATGAAATTCTTCCGTCAAGCCCTCATTAATAAACCTACAAAATCCCTCAAATTGGATCTGACTAAATCCAGGTATTGTGGACATTCCCTCATTTCCATCATTCCAGAGCATCTTAATTTTCAGTTTCCCCTTTATCGAAAAATCCCATTATTAGCTCACTATTTATCGAACCATATGGATCGATTTCGCAATGATGGAATGTATATTCTGTTTACTGAATCACATGAAATTTTAGACAACCCCGTAAATGTACTTCATACGTATGAGAACGGAAATGAGACAGAGGAATGAAGAGCATTTTCGACGCAAGACAAGTTCGAATTTGCGACAGGTACAAATGGAAATGAATTTATAAAGCATTCCCAGAATAATTCCGTCACTTACACTTATGGAGTCTTATATAGAATATAAAAATTCATCCAACTTCTACCTATTATTATGATAATACGATTAGATTGATTGGGTACCAAAAAAATAAATGGATTCAGAATGAAATCGAATCTCTATGAATGAGATAAAGAAAGCCAGTAGTAATATAGTTTCCCCTTTAGTTAAAGTTAATTTTATTTCATGTTGAAAAAAAAAATTTCGGATTTTTTTACTTTTACTATATATAAATATAATTTTACTTTTACTATATATAATATTTTTACTATATATAATATAATATATGGATTTATGGAATATGATTGAATTGCGTAATAGGAATAATATTTCCTAAGTAAAGTATATGCCGGTATAGCTATCCACATATCTCATCTCATCTTTTTTTTATAGCAATTTTGCTTGTGGCAACAGAAGTCAGGTCACACTATATCATAATTTCCACTTTTTCTATTGTATTATAGAAAACGAAAAAAAAAGCACGACGATTCCCTATAAGGATATGGGATATGTACATAAAAAAGACTCGTCCCGGTATATGTGTAACAATTTTTGTTTTTGGGGTGTGGGTTTACATATACACATATCATATATATTGTTATATTTGAATTGATTTGTTATGCCAGTAAGGAAAGGCAACAATTTGAGATACAAATTGAAGAACTTTTCACTAATTCAAAAAAAAATAGTTAATGGTTCCAATTTGCACTAAATTTTTCAGTCTGTGACCGAAAATCCATTTTTTACCTTCTCAATGGAAAGAGAAGGGGAGTTTTTAAGGGGTGTGATAACCAATCAAAGAGAATAATTGGATTGGATAAAAAAAAATAAAAGAATTAGTAATAGAATCTTAGTAAAAGAATATGGATGAATACTCTTTTTTTACCTATTTTATATTTTTTTTTGAGATTTGGATCGGATTTGGCGACATGGCCAAGTGGTAAGGCAGGGGACTGCAAATCCTTTATCCCCAGTTCAAATCTGGGTGTCGCCTGATCAACAAAAAACGGGGGATTTCTTATTCTACTGATTTAATTCGACGAATTTTGTCCCCGGAGCCGGAGAAGTATAAGCCTATCGATAGTTTTTTTTCTCAAAATTTGGTCCTTGGGTGTGGCTCAAACCGATACAAATAGGGATGAAGTGAGTCTTACTTAGTAATATGATTGACTCTCACTATTAAACTATTAAAAAAAAATAGTGAGAGTCAATTCTGGGATTCAGAACGACGAAAATCAGAGGTCGAAAGTATCCAAAGGTTCCTAAAAGACAATCCATTTTTCTCCTAGGATTGAAGAAGAGATTGTACGAAAGAGTATCAAGAATTCCTAATTATTTTTCACTACCATTACTAAAATTGTGTCTACTGACTCCATATGGAATTAGATTGGATAGGCTGATGGGAAATCCATTTAAGAGTTGTGGAAAGGATTGAAGAAACTTTGTATCCAGACTCACGAGGGTCTCTGAGTAATCAAACATTCAATCAGGATAGTCGGTCAACTCTTATTTTTATAGAGTAAAAGTAAAATTATAGAGTAAAAGTAAAAGTCGAAAAAAAAAGGGTAACAAACAATAGGTCTTAGTATTCCCACATGTTTCATTTCATTAGGATAGAAGTATTCCTTTGCTATCTAATTTTTCAAGAAAAGGTATGTGTATCATATCTGTACTTAATACTTATACTTCAAAATTCTACCAGAAATCTTAGAATATTGTTACAAGTAGATTCATTGGATTGGTTCATTAATATTAATAGCTTTAAGTCAGAATTATATTTTGACTCTGCGCCATTAATTCCACTATGATTATTGATCAATAATTAAATAATTCCTTCATAGAGATAGGAGACATAATTCATATGGATATTGTAAGTCTCGCTTGGGCTGCTTTAATGGTAGTCTTTACATTTTCCCTCTCACTCGTAGTATGGGGAAGGAGTGGACTTTAGGGAGGGGTACTACTAGTTTTTTAATTTAATTGTATGAATTGTTTAATTGAGCGTTTTGCGAAGCTTTTTCTTTTTTAAGAATGTCTCTGTTTCAAAATTATACTGAAATACAGTAATGAATAATAAAATACAATAATGAATAATAACCATTCGATCAAACAATGAATGATTACTTTACTAATGAATGATTACTTTACTATAGTTCTATTTCGAAACTCAAATCTACGCATGATAGGAAAATTTTTTCAACCGGATTGGATTCTTCCTAAACATTCTATTTTAATAAACCAGTTCTTACCAGAATTATGGATATTACAATGAACAAAAACCAGAAATGGGTTTTTATTTTTTTCTTTATTTGTTTCCCTCTTTTTTGACTTTTACTGTTCTAAGAGAACATAAAGTCGTTCCGCTAATCTAATTAGATTATGGCAATACATACTTTCTATTGGAAGTGACTAGTTGTTGTCCAAACCAAAGAAAAGAGGTTCTACACATAAGAAGATTAGATCCTTCTTTCGTTGCACGATTCACGTATCGTGTATTTCACCTTTCTTTTAGACTCCTCTCCATTCCATTTTTTATGCTTAAGACATGAGATGTCTTAAGCATAAAAAATGGAATGGAGAGGAGTCTACTCTATTAACCTATTCCCTTTTACAAATCTGAATAAATTATCATAGAATAGAACTCCGCGGATCGTGTTTTCTGTTAATGGATCAAGCAATAGCTTCTTGTGGTGGGAAATCTAAAAAAAGAAAAAGATTCTTTGGTTTCGTTTTCTTTTCTCTTTTTTTATTTATTTTGAAATTTCTAATAGATTAGTATACGCCCGTATTATTCTTGCTCCATTGATTCTTTTGATGGATCTCAGGATCTATCCTATATAAATAAATTCTAAAATAGGTTAAGAATTAGAACAGTTGGCCTTCGATTATTTTGGATCGATCGAAATACACACAGGTAAATGTAGCCAAAAAAAAAGAATTGGGCTGCTATTTTGATGTACTATTTAGATATACATCTAATCCACGTACATACATATTGTATATTGATCTAGATATTAGATATGGGCTTTTTTTTATAGGAAAAAGTCTATATCCGTATACAATACAACTTTCTATGAAAATAATGAATATGATAATATATACTATATAAAAGTATATAACTATACAATACTAGATAGTAGATAGTATGGTAGAAAGAATTATATATAATTCTTTCTACCATACTATCTAGGCTTAGATACTACTATCTCAGATACTTATTATCTCAGATACTTATGATTCCAGCCAGATCATTTCGTTTAAGACTTGAAGTTTGAATTCCTTTCTTCAATCATTGATAAGAACTAATAATTCAAGTTTCAATCAAATTAGTCATTTTGACTGACTGTTTTTACGTAGATGATAAGTAAAAAAGCAGTAGGAACTAGAATGAACAGTGCAGTAGCAATAAATGCGAGAATATTTACTTCCATAATCTCATTTTTTTTTTACTTCGCAATAACTCGGGATCTAATCCCATAGAGATGAGAAATTGGATTCCTGTAAATTCATGGGGATGAATTGCATCCTGATGATACTGAATCGGATCAGTATTATGAATAACAATATATGATCTATCAAATAAATTCATCGTCGAGAATTGAATAGTATAACATAGGAAGATCCTTTATCTATACTAAATCTGAAAAAGGATTCTTTATTGGATCAGGAAATTTACATCTTTTTCCACTTTTTATTTTCTATAAATAACCCAACCCTATCGTCTTACCTATATATTCCTCCTTCGTTATATTATACTTATACATACAATTATGAGGTATTATATGATTGGTATGGTATTCTATGGATGACACACAGATCCAAAGAAAAGAGTAGGAGTGAGATGGAAAAAGGACGAGTTAAGTAGAAAAAATCGAATATAATTCCAATGAATTTAATAAAAAGGAGTGTTACTCGTTCTCCTCTTTTATTTTATTAGTATTTCTTCCTTCAATTGGGACTGGAACTGGAAGGCATACATAAAAAATTGAGTGTGCAATTTAGTTTATTTGAATGAAAATGAGATGGATTGTTTCCAATTAGTCATTGAGGATACCCCCCCCAAAAAAAAGTTGGAGCTCAAAGGGGTTTTCATTTATCCTGACAAGTACTCTGTCGAGGCACTTATGTTAAGTTCGTTGTGCCTCGTACGATAAACGAATACAATTTGCATATGTACTCCGTTAAAAAGGGTACTCTTTTCTATTTTATTCATCAAGAATATTGAAAAACAAAAGTGGACAAGTATCTCTTAAATTCAAATAGTAAAGTAAATATAAGAATACTACCGATTGTACAAATCTAACTATTATGTTATGTCTCTCTCTTATCAATCGGCACTAATGAAAGAAATGGAAATTCCCGTATTTGTCTGATGATAAATACGAAATAAAAACAAAAGAAATAGGGATCCCGCTGGGTATTAGCTCTTGCTCCCTCTTTCTTTTTTCACGTTAAATAAATGGATAAATTTATTTAACGGATCGGATCCTAGATCCTAGTTCGGGACTGACGGGACTCGAACCCGCAGCTTCCGCCTTGACAGGGCGGTGCTCTGACCAATTGAACTACAATCCCAGCGAGGTGTATGGTATACATATTCTTAATGGTTTTATTCTTAATGGTTTTAAAAAACCATTTTATTTTCTTCGTCGTGTTGTAAGAGAGACATGAATGATATACTAACTGATATTATATACACATAGATATGGACTATACTGAAAGTAACACAGAGATATGGACTATAGTCAAAGTAACACAGATTACTAGTAACCCATGTTTTTTTAGTGCCAAAAATGGATAATCAACCTTTCAACGAGAAAAAACTATTTTTCTTTTCATAATCTTTGATTATGTATTACCAATCTAGAGTCTTAGAAAGATCAGAATGAATCAGAAAAACATGGATACATAAGAAAAAATGCTTGATCCGTAAAAGAGAAGGATTCCATTTTTATGGAGGACAAATTTCTTATATCATTGGTTATATCATATTTATGGAGCGGCGAATTTTTGGGCCGAGCTGGATTTGAACCAGCGTAGACATATCGCCAACGAATTTACAGTCCGTCCCCATTAACCGCTCGGGCATCGACCCAGGAAGAATTCATTTTAGGCTTATGGATAATCCATAATCAACTTCCTTTCGTAGTACCCCCAGGGGAAGTCGAATCCCCGCTGCCTCCTTGAAAGAGAGATGTCCTGAACCACTAGACGATAGGGGCATATCCGCCCGACTGTCATCATACTATGATGATAGTATGTATAGTTTTTTGGAATTGTCAATATAATCTAATGATATGACTAAATCCGAACACTCTTTTCTACTTTTGTGTTATGATTCCATAGAATTTTTTATTGGATGGGAATAAATGAACCGTCCAATTTTCATTTATTTATTTATTTTTTTGCTTTATTTAATTTGTATTTTTTATTTAATTTGTATTTATATAAAATACTATATATAGTATAGCGAATATAGCGAAAGGAGGTATAGGATTCTGTCCGTTCAGGCAGTGATTGGTCCAGCATAACAGAAAAGGGTGTAAAAACTCACTTAATTTCTTTTCTTCTTCACTCATTAATTTTAACTTAAAACTCGTTGCTTCCTTCATTGTTCAGATAAAATAGGCCATGCATAATCACTATCTCACATTAAGTCAGAAAATTCAAAAACGATAGAAATTCTCTTTTTTACTTTTTTATAAAAATTCGGTTCAGGGTACGAATACCTTCATCACATAATTCAATAAAATCTATTGAATCTATGTCAGTGTCAGATTGGTACATGTATCAATCGAGTAAATCTCGTTTTGATTGGTCAGTAAAAGGAAACAGGCGGGGTCGGTCTTGAAACAATTCATTGCATTATTAAAATAAAATTGACCCGCTTCACTTTTTGAGGGTAAATCGAATTGATCCTTTACTTTATAAATATAAATGAAACCCCTATGTATATGATATGTACATGATATATACATATATTATTTATATTTGTTTGCAGTATGCAGTGTAGTAGACTCATAATGAAAATGGATATAATTCATGAATTGAATACAAAGGGCCCTTTTAACTCAGTGGTAGAGTAACGCCATGGTAAGGCGTAAGTCATCGGTTCAAATCCGATAAGGGGCTTTTTTCACTAAACTAAAGTTTTAGTCTTCGTTTTCGGTGTAGAATAGAGATATTCTTTTTATTTGTAAAAAGCAAATGGTAACCACCATTATAATGACTTTTTATTATTACGAGTTATAGTTAGAAAGTTTATTAAAAAATGAAACATTATTAATTATTAATTCATTATTATTAGTTACTATAAGTATAAATAGTAACTAATATATTAATTCATTATTATTAGTTACTATAAGTATAAATAGTAACTAATAATTGTAGTTATTAGAACTAGTCTACCCTCTCCTGTAATGAGAGAGTAGTTTTTTTCATGTTTAATTATTAAAATTGTTGTTTGTTGACAAGAATATTCTAGAATTAGATGTCCAATTATTTTTATGAAATGTCCAATCACTATTATGAATTACCAAACCAAAGTATTCTTACTTC